GTTCGAATGAAAACCACACGATTGCAGATAATGCCATAATTTTTTATTTTGTGAGGATCAATCAAATAAGGTTTTCCAAAATATTCTAAAAAAACAATGAGAAATAGATATGAATATGAATAGAGCAAGAAAAGAATGAAATAAAAAAACATAGTATAGAAAAGATATCCAAAATTATATAGAAATCACTATCCTATCCTACCCTTAGTTTTTATATCCTATCCTACCCTTAGTTTTTATTTCCTTAATTTAATTAATTGTATTTCGTTTGATTAGGGTAAAGTTCCTTAAAAACCTCTGCTTTTTTTAAAATATCCTGAACAGTTCCTGTAGGCTGAGCGCCTTTTTCAAGGAAATAGAGAATCGCGGGAACGTTTAAATAAGTTTGATTCTTGATCGGATCATAAAAACCCACTTTCCGAAGATCTCTTCCTTCTCTTCGGGATCGAACATCAATTGCAACGATTCGGTAGACGGCTCATCGGGATAGATGTAGATGAAAAAGAACCCCCCCCTAGAACCGTATAGGAAGTTTTCTCCTCGTACGGCTCGAGAAAAAATTATTAGAAGTTTTGTCTATGGATAAAATTAGAATAAATAGAAAAGGAATCCGTAAAATAAATGAGTCTATAATTTAACTCATAGTCATTTTTTTAGCTTCCAGAAAAAAATCATTTGTACTCATAACTCAAGTTCAATAATTCTCAAATATCTTAAAGAAAAATATTTAAGATATTTTTTTTATTGAGTGGTCTTTAACCCCCTTTTTTTGTCTCGTTTAAAATCTATTTTTATTCTTTATTCGGATCTGTGAAGACAATTGAAGTGGTGTTTCCTTGTTCTGGGATCCTTTATCTTTGTTTTAAATCATTGGGTTTAGACATTACTTCGGTGCTTTTTAATCCTTTCAAAATGGTAGCAACATACCCCTTTTGTGATTTCTTTCTATTAAAGAATCATACGGTTGATTCGTGCGCGATACACTGTGGATCGAAAAAGTTTTAGTCCTTCCAACAAAAAATTTTTAAATTGAAATTTTGCTAGAATCAGATCCTTTCGATTTCTATATCGAAGATATACTTACGAAGTTGTTCCAATTTATTGATTGGCATTAACCCTAGATCGTTGCCCCTGAGAAATTAAAAAATACTTTCTACCCGAGCTCCATCATGCACTATTTACATTACAACCCAATAAAAAAAGAGGGGTTCTAGTAGAATAGAACAAACGACGTCGAGCCAAGAGCACTTTCATTCCTATATAAAATGGTGGTAAGAATCCACGTCGGATCGTGTCCTTCAAGTCGCACGTTGCTTTCTACCACATCGTTTTAAACGAAGTTTTACCATAACATTCCTCTCATTTGGAACCAGTATGGAATTGATTCAATTATGGAATCATGAATAGTCATTGGTTCGCTCGGTACATAGACATAGTCATTTCTATTTTTTCTTATCTATCTACATAGATAATAAAGATTTTTCTGAAGAAATATTAGCAAGACCCCGGATTTTTTTGTATGAATGGAACATTTTTCTATAAATATAGATCTCAAAAAAATATCTAACAGAAATATCCAGAAATCTAATCTAAATATAGAAATAACATAACTAACAGAAATCGCAGGAATAAATAAGAAATAAATTATATTTGACTCTGCCTCTTCAAGTTACTCAATAAGATAGACTGACCCATTTCCAACTTCCCGAAGATTCAATCCATAAGGAATCATTAAAAATCTTGCTACTTGAAAAAGTTTCCTACTTCTGCATCATTATTTGAATCAAGTTTTGCAGTAAAGACTCCATTTTATTATCATAAGAAAGAAAAATATTTTCTAATGGAATTGTCAATGATGTAAAGCAAATAAGCTAAATAGATCGAACAATAAAAAGAAATATTATTGTTAAATATTTCAATTTTAATATTTTAGGGATGCTAATTATTTTTCACAAAAATAGAAAGACTATTGTGACTGAAATAGGATAACAATACATACCTATAAACTAAGCACTTCCTCGTTTTATATGTATTTTCATATTTTGTTTAGCCTGAGATTAAGTAATCTTTCTGGAACTGTGATCTAGGTCTCATCTTATCTTTATCTGAATCAGAAAAGGTTTCAGTTATCAGTTACTTTTGCATTTGCATGTCATTTGAACTCGATTTAGTTCAGTTTGTGAAAAACTTAGATATGATTCCGAAAAGAATAATTCAAAATTTCAAAAAGAAAGAGGAATAGTATTCTATCCAATATTAGACCTTTAAACAGAACCTTGTTGAACAAAAAAGAAGTATTCAGATACAACGGATATGCTCTGGGACGGAAGGATTCGAACCTCCGAATAGCGGGATCAAAACCCGTTGCCTTACCGCTTGGCTACGCCCCATTTCTACTTTTATTGGACACTAATACTAATAAAGAATAATATTGGTATTAAGTGTTCGTCAATTCCAGCCCAAACTATCTATAGAAAATCTTTATTCTTTATAGATTTATTCTTTATAGATTATAGATAGATTCGTGCTAGGATTTTGACATGTGTATATCTAGAATTCAACTGAATTTATTGATCATTACATATAATTCAATTAAGATATTGTATGAAAGTATGATTTCTTCTATTCTCCTTTGAGAATTGGAGGATTTTTGATTGAACGGAAAAAGAAGGATTTTTTTGTCTACCCTACTTTCTTTATTTTTCCTTATATCAATAACTCAATCAAAATGCAATTATCTCGACGAAAAAAATGTCTGTTATGCTTAATATTTTTAGTTTGATCTGTCTTAATTCTGCCCTTTATCCGAGTAGTCTTTTCTTCGCCAAATTGCCCGAAGCCTATGCTTTTTTGAATCCAATCGTAGATGTCATGCCAGTCATACCCCTGTTCTTTTTTCTTTTAGCCTTTGTTTGGCAAGCTGCTGTAAGTTTTCGATAAGATCTTTAATACTATCCTAGAAAATTCATGATTTATTCGATAAAAATTATAACAATTGATAAGATCAAATAAGTCTGACAGTATGAACCTTCGATTCAAACAGTGAAATTATCGGATAGCCGCGAGAAACGCGGCTCGCCGCATTTCCCGATTTTAATCCTTTTTATGGTGAAATACCTTATTAGCTTAGGGTCCCTTACCCTAATTAGCTTAGGGTCCGTTACAATAGCTAATTATGGGTATGAAAGTGATTTGTGGTAATTAAAGACTCTTATTATATTACAAATTGAAATGAAATTCCATTTTCACTTCATTTGAATTTCTGAACATTCTTTTCTATTTCTATAAATTTTTTTCTTGGTGTCAAAATAGGATATGTGATATAAAAATGGAGGATCTATTATCTTTTCTCGTTTTTCTTTTTCAAAAAATGATCTTGGAGGTTGTGTAATGCTTACTCTCAAACTTTTCGTTTACACAGTAGTAATATTCTTTGTTTCTCTCTTCATCTTTGGATTCCTATCCAATGATCCAGGACGTAATCCAGGACGTGAAGAATAAAAAAAAATTAGTTTTTCTTGCTTGATTTTACAATTTTCTTTCAATTTTATTTTATCTATTCCACACGTTTAACTAGGAAAAAATAAAAAGCGAGTTTACGAAAATTGAAAGAAAAAAATAGAAAGTCATCAACGGAAACGGAAAGAGAGGGATTCGAACCCTCGGTACGAATAACTCGTACAACGGATTAGCAATCCGCCGCTTTCGTCCACTCAGCCATCTCTCCCAATTGAAAAAGATAATTACTATGTTACATTACACATCAAGTAAGGATTAAAGAAAATATTTCTTTCACATTCTTTATCGTTATTATATAATTAGCAATTCCATTTAGATGCTCGAAAGATCCAAATAGAAAGATAAATAAAGAAGACCTTCTTGCTTTTATTTTGTTCGAGGTGCCTTTTGGACCTGGCCCGGTCAATACCCAGCCGGGCCATTTTTTGTTCCAACGAATTCCTTTTGTTTATAGGCAACATACTCTAAATACTTGGTATCTGTGTAAAAATTTCCGTTCTGGGGTTTACATATACTTCTAATTTTTGTTATAATGGAAATGGAGAATGGTTTTTTATTCAAAAGAATCAATTAAGGATGTATCAATTTGTATTTTCTTATGTCATTAGGCAAACCAAATTTTATATTCAAATCTAAGAATAATTCACGAATTCTCAGTCAACGAATAGTTAATGGTTCCTGTTTGTCATAAATTTTAGCTTTTTTGAGTCAAAATAGAATTTTATTTTTTAATAGAAAAGTTAGTGGAAGTTTTTCGGCATTGTGTGTTTTGAGCTACTATACAATCAATCAAATCAAAGGAGTAAATAAAACACAATCAAAAGGGGAAAAAGGGTTTATTTTATAATTTTTTTTATATTTAAGGATGAAAAAGGGGATGCAAATACAATAAACTAAAGTTTAGTAATCCAACGGTAATTTTTTATCCTGTTGTGTATCGTTTTGGCGGCATGGCCGAGTGGTAAGGCGGGGGACTGCAAATCCTTTTTCCCCAGTTCAAATCCGGGTGCCGCCTCATCAACAAATGAATAGAAATATCTTATTCTGCTCTGCTGATATAACTAAACCCAATTTTCCCCAGCAGAACAGAATAAGGGGACTGTTGATACTTGGTTGATTCTAAACATCTGTTCTAGTAATTTTGTAAAAGATTGGAAATCCTTGAATCTAAAAAGATTCTAAAGGTCGAAGCAAGACTTTCCGATTCCCTTCTACTGCTATACTCATTGGGTCTTGAATTACATTGGATAGCTGGGGGATAATTCAACTACTAATTAGGGAATTTCCATACTGTAATCTACATATATAGACTCGCGAGAATCTCTGAGTGTTCAGGCATTCAATCACTATTAGATTGAGATTGCATAGATTTTTTATAGAAAAGAAAAAGTGAAAAAAATGATTTTTTTCACCCCTCGTCAAGAGTATAATATACGATCTCCCAACTCCTTCAGATAGACAATCGCGAAGGGGTACGGATTATATCAAATATCAAATAGGAAATAAAAGTATGTAATAGATAGCAATTGATCTATTTTTACTTTGAAGGGCAAGAAAAAAAGGAAAGGGCTCTCTTATTTTATTACTGGACGTTCCATTCCATTAGTAACATTCCTTTGTAGTGTCATTGTGTATTTTACTTGTGTTTAGTCTTTCCCCATTAGAAATCATATAGGAATTTTTGAAATGGGTTTATTTGATTGGTTCATCAATAGTGTTTGGTCAGAATCCCCTTTTTGACTCTGGACCATTCATTCTACTATTATTAGTGAGCAATAATGGAATAATTCTATCATAGAGATAAGGGACATAATTCACATGGATATAGTAAGTCTCGCTTGGGCTGCTTTAATGGTAGTCTTTACATTTTCCCTTTCACTCGTAGTATGGGGAAGAAGTGGACTTTAAAAGCACTCCTAATTTAGTTGAGGAATGAAACGCTATCAATTCTTTTATAGATCGTTCCGTAACGCATTTTTTATTTGAATTGAAATAATTTTGAAATAAAAATATCTTCATTTCGAAATTCCATTGCATTCTAGTGGAGAAATGTATTCTATAACAGTAAAACGATTATTTCAGATTCATCGGAATAAATAGATGTATCAAAGAAATAGAATTGGGTCCTACGTCAATTCTATATATGGATTAATAACTACATATATTGAAGATAGAAGATAATAGAGTATACCAACTCTATTTACAACTTTATACACTACTATAACATAACATTATTATTACTAGAGAGTATGGTAAGTAAGAAAAAAATTTCTTACTTACCATACTCTCGGATCTCATAGAATACCGCGGATTATAGCCCCTTGATTTCATTTAAGACGCAAAAATAGAATACTTTTCATTTGATTTCTTCAACTATTGATAAGAATTCAGAAGTCAAGTTTCATTTAAAGTAATTAATTGTTTTGACTAACTGTTTTTACGTAAATTATAAGTAGAAAAGCAGTAGGAACTAAAATGAACAGTGCAGTAGCAATAAATGCAAGAATATTTACTTCCATAATCTCATCGTTTTTTTATTTCACAATAACTCGGGATTTAATCCCATAGAGATGATAAATCTTTCACCTGTCAATTCAATGAATGCATTACCTCGATGATCTTGAATCGGATCAATATCATGAATAACAATATCTGAGCTATTAAATTAATTCGTCGTCGAGAATTGAATAGTATAACATACGAAGATCTTTTATCCATACCGAATCCAAGATTGAATTCCCGGACCAATAAAAAACTCCTTTATTTATCCTTATTTTCTCTTCTTTCTTTTTAGGTTTTCCTTGTAGAACCATCAAATGAAGTCTCATCTAACCACACTTAACTACAAAACCCCAACAAACAATACAAGCGAAGTGGAAAAAGAGAGGAATTAGGTTCTAAATTTTAATGATCCAATTTTCTTTGTCTTCCAAAGAAGTATGAGAAAAATGAGTCGCGGGATAAAAATGGAATATTCTATCAACTTCACTATTTTAGTTATTTTCCTTTTTGTTTAGGGTTTGTTCTTTCTTCGACAGAATCCTGAAAAAAAGAGGGGAAACCCCTTCGGAATTCAATTATGCTCCCCTTCTTTCACAGAAAATAAAGAAGAAAATAAAGAGGCGAATTGATGTACTTATTGGATCCGTCGGGACTGACGGGGCTCGAACCCGTAACGTCCGCCTTGACAGGGCGGTGCTCTAGCCTATTGAACTACAATCCCAGAGAAATAAGAAGAGATCTAGCAGAAAATTTGGATAGGTATTTCTTAAGAACAAGAGGGTTCTACCATCTGATAGTAGGTTGCCAATTTGTTGGGCCGAGCTGGATTTGAACCAGCGTAGACATATTGTCAACGAATTTACAGTCCGTCCCCATTAACCACTCGGGCATCGACCCAACGCCTAATTCATTTTAGACGTTCCATAATCAACTTCCTTTCATCTCCCAGACAGACTTGACAAATAAATAGAAATATCAAATGATATAAAATATGAAGTCCTTCTAAGTAGACTAATAGAAGGACTTGACAAACAGGGATCACTTGATATAAAATCCCACTCCTATAGTCTTCCTATAGTCTTGAGTGTTGTTACACCCCCAGAGGGACTTGAACCCTCGTTTTCTCCGTGAAAGAGAGAGGTCGTAACCACTGGACCATAGGGGCCTATGGCCACCTTGATCTAGAAATAAACTAGAAGCAGAAATACTAGGTCCCGAGGGCCAACCAACCTTAGGAAATAAAAAAGCAATATAAACACATATAGTAGAATCTTTATCTCTATCATTCACAAAGCTGGGTTGGATCCCCAAGATCCTTTCCTTCGCATTGGATTTTAGTTGCTTTACCAAAATATTATTTGGCCGGTCAAATTATTCAAATTCACCTAAGCCATATGAAATTATATTGAGCCCTAAGTCATACGTCAATTGACGACAGGAGGACAATAAAAGAAGAGAGAAGACGCAGATATAGATTAG